AAATTTTGAAACATCAGTTAATCAGTCGTATCCTGTGGCTTTGGAAATCATATTCTATATTGGATTTTTAATTGCTTTTGCTGTCAAATTGCCGATTCTACCCCTACATACATGGTTACCAGATACCCACGGAGAGGCACATTACAGTACTTGTATGCTTCTAGCCGGAATTTTATTAAAAATGGGAGCGTATGGATTGATTCGGATTAATATGGAATTATTACCACACGCTCATTCTATATTTTCTCCTTGGTTGATGGTAGTAGGCACAATACAAATAATCTATGCAGCTTCAACATCTCCCGGCCAACGTAATTTAAAAAAAAGAATAGCCTATTCCTCCGTATCTCATATGGGTTTCATACTTATAGGAATTGCTTCGATAACCGATACGGGACTCAATGGAGCTATTTTACAAATAATCTCTCATGGCTTTATTGGTGCTGCACTTTTTTTCTTGGCGGGAACGAGCTATGATAGAATACGTCTTGTTTATCTCGATGAAATGGGTGGAGTAGCTATCCCCATGCCAAAAATCTTTACAATGTTCAGTAGTTTTTCCATGGCTTCCCTTGCATTACCGGGTATGAGTGGTTTTGTTGCAGAAGTGCTAGTATTTTTAGGAATAATTACCAGCCAAAAATATCTTTTAATGCCCAAAATTGCCATCACTTTTGTAATGGCAATTGGAATGATATTAACTCCTATTTATTTATTATCTATGTCACGCCAGATATTCTATGGATACAAGTTATTTAATACTCCAAACTCTTATGTTTTTGATTCTGGACCGCGCGAGTTATTTGTTTCCATCTCCATTTTTATACCCGTAATAGGTATTGGTATGTACCCCGATTTTGTTCTTTCACTATCAGTTGACAAGGTTGAAGGTATTCTATCTAATTATTTTTATAGATAGTTTTCTAAAAAAAAACTCCTATTATTTTTAGAGTTGGTTGGCTAATGAAAAAAAAAAAAGAAGTATTTTTATTCTCTTAAATTAAATTTTAAATAAAGTCAAAACAAACTATGAATTTAAAATTTTACCCAATGTACTCGGTCTTTGCGAGAACCGCGTGAATCACTATACTACTTGATTCACACGGTTCTCGCCGGTTGAGACAAGATGCTTTATATACACCGTATTGCATTCTGTTTGTATTCTTAAGAACTTTTCTTGAATTTAACTATAGGTTAACGTGAATGAACCATAACTATGTAGCCCTATTCCTAATAGATTGACCCCAAAATAGCATATCCAAATGATAAGAAAGCCTAGAGTCGCCACAATTGCGGAATTTGCTCCTTGCAAATTTTTATTTGTTCGAGTATGCAAATAAATTGCGAATACGATCCAAGTAATAAAGGCCCAAGTTTCTTTTGGATCCCAACTCCAATATGATCCCCATGCTTCATTAGCCCATACTGCTCCTGAAAGAATACCTATGGTTAAAAAGATAAATCCTAGGCTAATCACACGATAACTCCAATAATCCAATTGTTGAATAAATTGGGCCTTGTAATAATTCTTATCAGAAAAAAAAGAAGTTTTTTGAAAAATATTGTTTCTTTCATTCTTGTATTGGATTTCACCAAATGAAAACGACTCATTTAATTTTAATAAATTATTACTTTTAGAACTATAAAAAATCTTTCTAAATGTAATGACTAGAAGTGCTACTGATAATAATGATCCACAAAGAAGAGCCGCATAGCTCAATATCATCATACTTACGTGCATTATTAACCATTCCGATTGTAGAGCAGGTACTAATATTGTGGGTTTGTATATTTCATTTAAAAGACCCGAAGTAGCAAAGCCTTGGGTAAAAATAGTAATTGAGGCAGTTATTGTGGTTAAATCATTTTTTCTTATTTTGAAATAAGGCACTATATGAATAAGGGAGAAACTCCATGAAAGAAAAATTAATGATTCATATAAATCACTTAGCGGGAAATGGCCTGAATAAATCCAACGAGTGGTTAATAATCCTGTTAGACATAAAAAAGTAGCTATCATCCCCTTTTCTGACGAATCATATGGTTTTATGATTTCATTGCCCAATAAGGTTATCAAATGAAGTGTGATTACAATTGAAACAATAGAAAAAGAAATATGAGTTAATATATGCTCTAAAGTTGAAAATATCATAAAAATGAAAAAAGGGGAGGGAATCCCCTATATTAATTAAGAAATAGAAATAGGGAATTTAATTTATTTTTATTATAAGATCTATTGGATCTCTTTTAGAAGATGGCATGCCGCCACTCGGACTCGAACCGAGATGCTCTAGCACTGCTTCCTAAGAGCAGCGTGTCTACCGATTTCACCATAGCGGCTTGCTCGAACTCATAATACCCTATTTATGTTCAATCGTCGAGATTGAACAAGTCAATTCAATCAAATAAGTTTTTTTAGTAAAGATTCAAATTGATAAAAAAATGAGTTCAAAAGTCAATTTGAAGGTTCATTAGTTTCATTTTTTACTTTTATTGTCATTCTTTCTGGTTTATCTGATTTTATAAATTTGAAACAAAAAATCAATTTGATCAATTAATTTAAAATATGTCAATTTTGGATTATTCCAAATTGACACATTTTTTGTACATAACATTGCAACAATTAAGTTCTTTTATTGATATTGATTGGGCTGAAAATTGGAGATATATAGAAAACTCATTCCATATAGTAAATAAATTAAGAAGTCAGAAAGTTATCCAAAAATTTTTAACACGGAATCAATTAGTTTAAACACTTCATTAATTTGAACTAAAAATATTATATCTGGCCTTCCCGAGAAACATAAGAATTTGTCATTCTTGTAAAGGTCGATGGGGAAAAGAAGACTCCCCACCACCAAAATTTGAGTGAAAATATACTAAAAATAAAATCAATAAAAAATTTTGTATTTTTTCTTTCTTCTTTTTTTTTTTTTTTTAGATTTTAGAATTCAGAAAACAGAAGAATTCTTTTATAAAATTCAAATTAAGGGTCTATTTCATATTGAGTTCATATTGATTAGAATAGGTACTGCCAATTATTCATTTTAACTTCACTTTGATATTAACAAATTAATGAGCCGATTTTTTGATCTGATTATTCCGATATTTTAGGACTTATTTGTTTGTCGTACAAAAAAACTTTTTGAACTCCCGGTAGAAAGAGATTTCCCTAATGACAAAGCTTTTAACGCCGCCCCATATCCTTTCCTTTTCCAAATATTTTTACGAATACGCTTTTTTGATATCGAAGTACGTTTTTTTGGAACTGCCATTTAAAAGTTACTCATTGTTATAGTTGGATGTGAAAGACATCTATTGTTCAAAACGAATTCTTATTTCTTATTCATTCTATATTTTTTATCTAAATAAGATTCTCTTCATATATCTAAACAAGATTCTCTTTATAAAAAAGAAATATAGATATGTCAAATATCCGTTAAAATTGGATCAAAAATTACTCGAAATAAAAAAATTTTTGTTTTGGAACTTTTAGTTCTCGTTGTTTATCTCTCAAAGTTCTATCTTTAGAATCTGCTAAATCAAACTTAATAAAAGAAATAAATAACCTAAAAACCCTTTATTTTCCTTATTCTATACTTTATTTACATGTAATAAAATACCTCAAAGGATTGTAAACTTTTGCCTAATAAATGGAGTCTTTTTTTAGTCAAACTTGATAAAAAAGGTTCATTTTAGATCTATAATCTTCTAAACTTTACTAATAAATTGTTTTGATTGAAATAGAAAACAATCAATCCCATAATGAATTAGTTAATGAGTTTAAATAAACTAACGAAAATCAAGAGGTTTTTTCATTAGACCAATGCCCTTAGTTAATCCTATAATTCATATCAGGATAAAGTATTCTTTTTAGCCTAAATTTTTATCCTTGCTATATTTTCATTTTCCTATTATAAGTATTCGTTTTTATATGTCACTTAGTAATATCATTTGACCAACTGTAACTTCTTGTTTTGAATATTTGAACGATTTTGAAAAGACTCAGAATAAATACTAATATAAAATTATTCAATAAGTTAGTGCATATCTTGATTTTTTATTGACTTTTTTCGAAAGAGGTAAGATCCGGTGAATCGAAAACAATTAATTAAGAATAAAAAACTTTTTTTATGGAACAGACATATCAATATGCGTGGATAATACCTTTTCTTCCACTTCCAGTTCCTATGTTAATAGGGTTGGGACTTCTTCTTTTTCCGACGGCAACAAAAAGTCTTCGTCGTATGTGGGCTTTTCAGAGCGTTTTATTGTTAAGTATAGTCATGATTTTTTCTCTGAATCTGTCTATTCAGCAAATAAATAGCAGTTCTGTCTATCAATATGTATGGTCTTGGATTATAAATAATGATTTTTCTTTAGAATTCGGATACTTGATCGATCCACTTACTTCTATTATGTCAATATTAATCACTACTGTTGGAATTATGGTTCTGATTTATAGTGATAATTATATGTCTCATGATCACGGATATTTGAGATTTTTTGCTTATATGAGTTTTTTCAGTACTTCCATGTTGGGATTAGTTACTAGTTCAAATTTGATACAAATTTATATTTTTTGGGAATTGGTTGGAATGTGTTCGTATCTATTAATAGGATTTTGGTTCACACGACCTGTTGCAGCAAAGGCTTGTCAAAAAGCATTTGTAACTAATCGTGTTGGTGATTTTGGTTTATTATTAGGCATTTTAGGGTTTTATTGGATAACGGGGAGTTTCGAATTTCGTGATTTATTTCAAATATTCAATAACTTGATTTCTAATAATGAGGTCAATTCTGTATTTGTTACTTTGTGCGCTGTTCTATTATTTGCTGGTGCGATTGCTAAATCTGCACAATTTCCCCTTCATGTATGGTTACCTGATGCAATGGAAGGGCCGACCCCTATTTCGGCCCTTATACATGCTGCTACGATGGTAGCAGCGGGAATTTTTCTTGTAGCTCGACTTATGCCCCTTTTCATAGTCATACCCCAC